TATCACAATGGGATAAAAGAATCAAGCCATCAAAGGGATCCCCTACTTCCAATTAGGAATACGTTGGGCCCTTTAGGATCAGCCCCCCCAATTGAGAATTTTTTTTTATTTTCCCACTTAATAACTCACAATCAAATCTTGTTACCTAACTATTTGCAACCTGACAATTTCAAACGGACTTTTCAAGTAATTAAAAATTATTCAATGGATGAAAGTGAAAGTGGGAAATTTTATAATCCTGACGTATGCAGTAAGATTCTTTTCAATCCATTCAATTTGAATTGTTATTTTCTCCGTCACAATTATTGTGAAGAGACGTCTACAATAATTAGCCTTGGACAGTTTATTTGTGAAAATGTGTGTATAGCCAAAAACGGACCACACTTAAAATCGGGTCAAGTTATCTTTGTTCAAGCCGATTCCGTAGTAATACGATCAGCTAAGCCTTATTTGGCCACCCCGGGAGCAACCGTTCATGGCCATTATGGGGAAATCCTTTATGAAGGAGATACATTAGTTACATTTATATATGAAAAGTCGAGATCTGGGGACATAACGCAGGGTCTTCCAAAAGTGGAACAAGTGTTAGAAGTGCGCTCGATCGATTCAATATCGATGAATCTAGAAAAGAGGATTGAGGGTTGGAACGAATGTATAACAAGAATTCTTGGAATTCCTTGGGGATTCTTTATTAGTGCTGAGCTAACTATAGTGCAAAGTCGTATCTCTTTGGTCAATAAGATCCAAAAGGTTTATCGATCCCAGGGGGTGCAGATTCATAATAGGCATATAGAAATTATTGTACGTCAAATAACCTCAAAAGTATTGGTTTCAGAAGATAGAATTTCTAATGTTTTTTCACCCGGAGAACTAATCGGATTGTTACGAGCAGAACGAACGGGACGCGCTTTGGAAGAAGCGATCTGTTACCGAGCCATCTTATTGGGAATAACAAGAGCATCTCTCAATACCCAAAGTTTCATATCTGAAGCAAGTTTTCAAGAAACTGCTCGAGTTTTAGCAAAGGCAGCTCTCCGGGGGCGTATCGATTGGTTGAAAGGTCTGAAAGAGAACGTTGTTTTGGGGGGGATGATACCTGTCGGGACCGGGTTCAAAGGATTAGTGCACCCTTCAAACCAACATAATAAGATTCCTTTGAAAACAAACAAAAAGAATCTATTCGAGGCGAAAATGAGAGATATTTTGTTTCACCAGAGAAAATTTGTTGATTCTTCCCTTTCACAGAATTTCCACGATATATCATAACAATGATTTATAGGATTTACTTTTTTCTAAGAAGGGTTTCACTTCATTATTTTAGTAAAAGTTCTTGCGGCTCGAGCTGGATGACATTCAATATCATGTACCCATGTTCCTATACGTATATCGACTAATGGTATGCAATTCCTTATTTTAAAATTTAGCAAGTATCTCGTATCTATAAGCAGGGGGGCGCGGCCAAGAAACAGCCAGCTGACTGCCCCCTTCCTTCCATGCGGCCTTTCTTCGCTGTGTGAACAAGGTCTTAGTATGTATGGGCAGGTCGCAATAAGTGGCTAGGCAAAGGTTTAGACCAATCGCAATTTATCACCATCTTGCCCGCTTCCAATTGATGACTGGCTATTTTATAAGTGTTGACCTAAGCCCCCGTGCTGGGGCTCGGCTCCCGAGAACCGTACGTGAGCTGCCTCGTACGGCTCTTCCTAAGAACTTGAAGCCCCCCCTCTCTTAATAGAAAAAAATGAAATTACAAGCCCTTTTTCCCCCTTCGGGGGACTATTAGAGAAGCAGCTTCGTTCCTTGACTTCTTTGCTCAGGCAAGCTTCCTTGTTCCTTAGTGTAGTCTCGGCCCCTAGTTTAAGACTCCGCCTAGTCTATATCCACAGCTGATGTTACTCCGTACTTACGCCTTTCCCTTTGTATTTGTATACGGCTAAGTGTTACTTTGTAACCTTAACGTACTTTTTACTGTAGCATAGGCCTTCGTCGGGCTTTCGCCGCTTCGCCTATAGACGGCGGTTTGGCTTCGATATAGCTCATGACTTGGTGTATAGAGCCATGTAGTCGTCGGTTTTACACCACAATGTCTTATGATATAGTGGTCGGCCTTTCGAATGCTTCCTTCCTTACTTTTTTTCTGAGGAAGCCCCTTACGACTATAATATAAAGAACAGAATGCCGACTACTATTTTCCACTTAATCCTTAATTTAATACTTAATATTTTCGATATTTTCGACTTAATACTTAATAAGGGAAGGGGGGAGGGAAGCGAAGCTTAGCGAGCTTTCTAAGGCCGACCGCTACATAAGACGCTGGCGAAGAAAGCTAAAACGCTTGAGTACAGAAGACTACACCAAAGGTCAATCGTAGCGGGTGCACACGAAAGAAGACGTAACCCTCGAAGGCGGACGGGGGGGGATCCTACAAAGGACCGGAAAGTCCTTTTTTATATACAGATATGTGGCCGCAGAATTTAAGTTGTAATTGTCCCTCGGAACCCATTGACTATTTTACATGCCAAAGATTTAAACAATAGCACGTAACTAGCCCTTCCCCTTTTCTTTTGCCCATGCCTTGTCATTGAAGAAGAAGAAGGAACGATAGTATCGGAAGCTAAAGTGTGCACTGCTTCCGATTCGCTAGAGTCTGGGTTGGTAGAGGAACTCGTATCCCTTTTACTGATATCCTATCCTGCTGTCAAAGGTACAAGGTACCGCAAAATAAAAGGGAGGAGCAGAGCTCTTTGTGCTTGTATTCATGCTTATCTTGGTTTGTTGGTACTGACTCGGTGCGATAAGGTTAGCTCGGTTCTTGCCTGGATCGATTAAGTAGCTCAGGGCAGCCCCTTGGGCTGCTAAGATTAGTATTACGCGATTAATCCACTCACTTGGCTAGAAAGAGAGCTTCTAATAAAGAGTTCAATCGATAGCTTGAGAAAGAAAAGGGAATTTATCTTAAAAGTCTGCGAGGCATGGAAGCCCAAGCAGCCGAGAACTTTTTATTCATTAATAATTAATTAATTAATAGCGCATGGGAAGTACACCCACTTGCGCACACGCAAACAAAGGAGTGAAACAACTAAACACTACATTAGAAACTTAACTAAAAACATATTAAAGACGTAGAACAACATGAAAACTAACAAAGAAAGCCATGCAGGACTACTTATTTAAATCTTATAGATCTTCTAGTTTCGATTTCATTTCCCCTACGGTTGTTCTGGGCCCCCTGCACAATGAGCGCATCCCTTTCTTCAAGCAGCTCCCTCTTCCTTTCATCAAGCTCACGAATGCTATCCCGAATAGCTAGCATCCTTCTCCGAATTTCTTCAGGATCTATGGGAGGCATGTGCTCCCAGAAGAGACCCAAAAGTTGCTCCTGCTGGAGCTTGGCGTTGGCCACGCGTTGGATTTCTTGATCTATTTGCGAAAGTCTTGATACAGTAGCTGGATCCATCTCCCTTTAGTTTGCCAAATAGAGAAAGAAGCTTCTATTTATAGGCGTTGGAGGCCCTTAACCCTTTCTTATTATTAGTAATAATTCTTGTCTTGGTTCCGTAACATGGTTCAAACCTGGCTTTTCATGAATATGGAACCCCATCCACTAGATTTTGCTGAATAATTGTCCTTTCCCCGTACGGATTTGAGTACGAAAGGAAAGGCCACCCCAAAGCAAAGAGCGAATAGGACTTTCTTTTTCGCGGGTATCGCCACGCGGCTTAATCCTTCAAAAATAGGGAGCAATAATAGCGCGAATCTGTCAGAGAGTACTCCCCTTTCTTAAGAGATAGAGCAATCGTCACTCGACAGCTCAAAGCTGACCAGGACAAAACCATGTGATCTGCCCTCGTTTACGTACCCCACTGGCACGAGCCTAACGCCCTGCTTACTCGTCTTTACCCGGCTTATTTGTACCCAGCTACATGATGGAAGTCCCCTCGGCCAATCGTCACTCGACAGCATAGCCCTTTCCTACCCCAAGCCAGTACACCCCACTACTCCCTCTACACTATTCCCCGCTACAGGCCCTTTTTCCCTCTCTCTCTCCTCCTAAAAAGAAATTAGCCTCCTCGCACCTCTCCGGGATGAGGTCTTACAGATCCGGCTAGCTCGACACTCACCTTACACACTTAGTATGGACTTAATTAAGTTAAAGCCCTTACGCTTTCTGGATAAGGAGAGTTTTTTAGTTACGTGCTCCTTCCTGAGCTAAAATTTTGCAATAACCTTTTCCTTGTTCGTGACATTATGAGAAAAATTTGCATTTTTCTCTCCTTCCTCTGAATAGTGATCATGAGACAGACCAGAAATAAGTCAGCATATCTAGCTCGCATTTAGGATACCTCAGATGTAAGAAACATCATTTAATTGCCAACAAGTACCACAAATTCAAATCAAGAACATTATTGTCAACGGAGATTTATATATATATAAATAACCTGCATTTATGGTTTCCTTTTTCCATAACCCAGTAAAAGAAATGGGGGGAGCGAAGGAAGGGAAGGGGAAGCTTGGATTCTGAAAATGGAGCTGGTTGTTTTCCATGAGATGGCGCTGTGTTAGAGTTACCTGTGGGAACGACCGAAAGGGAGGAAGAAGATGTTGTTGATGAGCTGGACTTGACCAGGCTTACTGAGGAACCCACCCGCGCATCCACGTGATGCTCCTTGGATACCAACCAAGGCCAAAGCCAAACGATTAGACTGCTTTTCTGGGCTTGGACCTACTTTAGAGAGGTCTTTCGGCTTGGGATGCTTGATATTGGGCGGAGTGGGCTTGCTTGGAAGCGTGAAGTGAGATCTCAGATCGCACGCCCATGGTTCTACCGGCTACACACCTTATCTTCTTGCTTTCTCAATCCGACCACATCAAGTAGAGACTAAACATCCATTCTTTCATAGTTTTATGTTATTAATCCACCTTAGTTGTCCAGTTCACTTGTAAAAGTAGTTAATCTATTAATTGACTCTATAGGGTAATACCCGGCCCATGCTTACACACCTCTAAAACTTTCCACAAAAGCCTCCGCTATGAGGTCAACTTTATGTAGGTCAGTATACATAAGTTAGTAATCTAGAGTGATTCTGGTGATTGAAATATCCCTCTGTCGAACACATATAGAATGAATTAGTGTTTTTCCTTTATACGAAGCTGGAGAGTGTATAAATCATGGTATGGATGGAGGCGGTGATACTCATATACATGACAAGAATACTCATATACATGACAAGAGTACCACAAAAATTCAAAAATAATATATTAGAATAAAAATTACCGTCCAATTTGTGTAGATACCTTCGTTTTCATATTATGATAGGGTATCTCTAATGAATAGATAATCTAAATGAAAAAAAAAATGGAAAACAAGGCTTGGTTTAAATATTAAATATTTATCTGAGATTGAAAAACAACAGATCTTCTCTCTATCTAAAGACTTCGATGATCAAACTTAAACTTTGCAGGATAAACTGACATATTCCCAGGATAATCTTACCGTTTCGTCTTCTTCTAATAATACTAAAATACAGCCCTATCATGCTAAAGTTATAAATCTATTTCGTAAATTGAGACATTCTTTCTGTAATCCATATATTTATCAGATGAAAGATCCTTTTATAGAATATAGAATTCCCAAAGCATTTAATTGATTTAAAAAAGCATCAATCAAATGACATAAACATAAATATGAGTATTCTTTTTCGCTTTCATCCAGATCAGCGGAACTTCTTACAACAGGAATTGTTCTTGCCGAAAAGCTTTGATAGGTTTTCATTTATAAGTAGCTCCATTGGTTTAGTTTATAGTGGTAGACCTCTTTCTGCTAATGAAGTATTACCCTATTCGTTCGTGACCTGACCCAGATCCACTAGGATCTGTTGGTAAGTCTCATCCCGTGCTTGGACTTGGGAACAAAACGCTAGCTGTTCCTTACATCGTTAAGAGTTATGGCTTACTTCTAGGCTTTCGGGGAAGAAGGGAGTCATTCCTTTCACTACTTTCTTTTTTCTTTGATTTGGTGCAGTCATTTTATTTAGTAATAAAAAGACTAATGAATAGAAAAGAATAATGGCTTGGGTTATAGCCAATCTACGGTAGAGCAGAAGGTTCCGTTGGAACGATTTTATATTTCAGTTCAAGGCTCCTCCTCTCTTTTTTTTAAGGCAAAGGGGGGGCGGGGGGAGAAATGACAAGAAGATATTGGAACATAAATTTAGAAGAAATGATGAAGGCGGGAGTTCTTTTTGGCCATGGTACTAGGAAATGGAATCCTAAAATGGGACCTTATATCTTTGCAAGGCGTAAAGGTATTCATATTACAAATCTTATTCGAACTGCTCGTTTTTTATCAGAAGCTTGTGATTTGGTTTTTGATGCAGCAAGTAGAGGAAAACAATTCTTAATTATTGGTACCAACAATAAAGCAGCTGATTCAGTAGCATGGGCTGCAAAAAAGGCCCGGTGTCATTATGTTAATAAAAAGTGGCTCGGCGGCATGTTAACGAATTGGTCCACTACAGAAACGAGACTTCATAGGTTCAGGGACTTGCGAATGGAACAAAAAACAGGAAGACTCAACCGTCTTCCAAAAAGAGATGCAGCTGTGTTGAAAAGACAATTATCCCGTTTGCAAACATATCTGGGCGGGATTAAATATATGACAGAGTTACCCGATATTGTAATCATCGTCGATCAGCACGAAGACTATACGGCGCTACGAGAGTGTATCACTTTGGGAATTCCAACAATTTGTTTAATCGATACAAATTGTGACCCCGATCTAGCAGATCTTTCGATTCCAGCTAACGATGACGCTATATCTTCAATCCGATTAATTCTTAACAAATTAGTGTTTGCAATTTGTGAGGGTCGTTCTAGCTATATACGAAATCCTTGATTAATAATAAGATAAATAATTGACTTCGAAAATCTCATAGATTTATGGACTCGACTACTGTTTCTGAATTTCATGAAAATAAAAAAAGAGATAAAAAAAACTGGGCAGACCATGTGATTAGTTATTATTCAAAATTGTACTATTAGTTGGTATTCAAAATATCCGATTCAAGTAGGCAAAGAGATGGTTGAATCAAATTTTAAGTTCGATTTTTTTTTCCGAGGGCAATATGAATGTTCTAGCAAACACACTAAAGGGGTTATATGATGTATCTGGTGTGGAAGTAGGCCAGCATTTCTATTGGCAAATAGGGGGCTTCCAAGTCCACGGCCAAGTACTTATTACTTCTTGGGTTGTAATTGCTATCTTATTAGGTTCGGCCGCCATAGCTGTTCGGAATCCGCAAACCATTCCGAGTGGGGGTCAGAATTTCTTCGAATATGTTCTTGAATTCATTCGAGATGTTAGTAAAACGCAAATTGGAGAAGAATATGGCCCTTGGGTTCCTTTTATTGGAACTATGTTTCTATTTATTTTTGTTTCTAATTGGTCGGGAGCTCTTTTACCTTGGAAAATCATACAATTACCTCATGGCGAGTTAGCCGCACCCACGAATGATATAAATACTACTGTTGCTTTGGCTTTACTCACGTCAGTGGCTTATTTCTATGCGGGTCTTACAAAAAAAGGATTAGGTTATTTTGGGAAATATATTCAACCAACTCCAATCCTTTTACCCATTAACATCTTAGAAGATTTTACAAAACCCCTATCACTAAGTTTTCGGCTTTTCGGGAATATCTTAGCTGATGAATTAGTCGTTGTGGTTCTAGTTTCTTTAGTACCTTCAGTGGTTCCTATACCTGTTATGTTCCTTGGGTTATTTACAAGTGGTATTCAAGCTCTTATTTTTGCAACTTTAGCCGCGGCTTATATCGGGGAATCCATGGAGGGTCATCATTGAAATAGTTTTTTCAAACTAACGGGTCTTTTTCTTTGGTTCAATAAAATTGATTTAGGGAATATACAACTAGGCCATATACGATATAGAATAATAGCAAAAAAATTACGATATTAGATAGGTGTAAAAAAGGAAAGAGATCGAAAAGATCTTTTTCCTAAAGTTCTCTTTCGTCCACTTAATATCATACCTCTCCTCAACGAATATTCGATTTCTATCTCATTATTCAATAGTTCAAGTTCAATATCAATATTCAAATAAAAAAAGAATTCGAATATTCAATATGAAGGCCCGTATTTAGGACGTGTGATTAAATATTAATATTAAATAAATTAAATAAAAGAATTAAATAAAAAAAAAAAGAATTTACACAAAAACCTAATTCATAAAAAATGGGTTGGTTGGGGGAGGGTAGGTATATGTAATTGAATGGCTATAAACTATAAATAAGTAAACTCTTGTAGATATTTTGATAATTGATTCTCCAATCCGATTGAATCTAAGATGAATGCTTGGTTTACGTTATGGAAGAAAGACACGTATATGTGATATTAGATATTGACTGATTCTATATGAACTAAAGAGATAGTTTATTTGCCACCCGACTCCTATGAATTTTGGCAGGGATTCTAATACCAATACAAGCCTTTCCCTTTCCGTCTCCCTGTGACTGTGAATTGACTAAATAAACAGATGAAATTCAGAAAAGGGTGGACGAAAATAAGAGTTCGGAACCAAGAAATGGAAGATCGAAAGTCGTATGGATTCACAAAGACTCTGTGGATAGAAACAGAAACTAAAAAAAATAGCTCGAATTATTCACTAATACTATTACTTCATAATTTAACTCGAAGTTCTTAGTTACTTCGAAATGCTCGCGACGGAATTATTAAGTCATAATTCGTTGGTTGATTGTATCATTAACCATTTCTTTTTTTGGTACGAGGGAACTTATCATGAATCCACTGATTTCTGCCGCTTCCGTTATTGCTGCTGGGTTGGCTGTAGGGCTTGCTTCTATTGGACCCGGAGTTGGCCAAGGGACTGCTGCAGGTCAAGCTGTAGAGGGTATTGCCAGACAGCCTGAGGCAGAGGGAAAAATACGAGGTACTCTATTGCTTAGTTTAGCTTTTATGGAAGCTTTAACAATTTATGGACTGGTTGTAGCATTAGCACTTTTGTTTGCGAATCCTTTTGTTTAATATGAAAAATCCCTATTTTTTTGCCTTGAACTAATTCTTTCCTTTTTCGAATTCTATTAAGATTTCACTCCTACAATTACTTATTCGTTGACAAAATAACCTGTGGGAAGGTTTGATTTGTGGATGAGAGATTAGTATACCCATTCCCTTTCATCCTTCCCCTTCGGAGTCCAAGTCCAAAGGATTGACACAAGGGGGATAGTTCACATAAATCAAATACTTTTTTTTTATTTAAAATATAAAATAGGAAAAAAAAAAAAAAGAGGGGCGAAGTGATACAAAAAGAACTCTATTCGATTTTTTAGTCTATCTATTTAGTCTATAGGAGATCGTATGAAAAATGTAACCGATTCTTTCGTTTCTTTGGGCCATTGGCCATCCGCCGGGAGTTTCGGGTTTAATACCGATATTTTTTCAACAAATCTAATAAATCTAAGTGTAGTGCTTGTTGTATTGATCTTTTTTGGAAAGGGAGTGTGTGCGGGTTGTTTATTTCAAGAATATGCTGGGTCCAACCAGCTGTACCTTTTTCGTTATAACTAGAAAAAAAGGTGCACGATCTCACGAATGACTTCGGAATAAATTAAGAGATTATGGATAAGAACCATAGCATTTCGTGATCCATTGGTAATTTTTTTTTGATTCTCTATCAACCAATAATGTGTGGCCATTAATATGAATATGGTTAAAGCAAACTGTTTGAAGTCTAGACGCAGCCCGGTACTCTTTCACCCTCTATGTTAATATAGAGATGGTTCCAAATCAATATTTTATGGATAGAGAACACTCCTATTCATAGGTTTTGAACCCTTATGGTTATTGTAAAAATGGGTATTTCCCCTTTTTATCCAATGCTGAATCGACGACCTATGTAGAAGTAAGAAGAGTTTTTTGGATTTGAAGAAAAATAAAAAAAGAAACAACTTTGTTGACAATTACATA